TAGTTTAGAGTTCAGGTTCCATTTCTGTAGATAATAGAGGCAAGGATTGTCTGTACTGATAGACAAAAAAAGGACTTTCTCCCAATTTTTGTTCATCATCCATTTAAGATTTTGTAAATAGGTTGATTGAATTTGAATAGAAATAGATAGACTAATTAAATAAAAATTTGAATTGGATTCGTTTGGATGGTATCAACAAAATGGATTGCGAACTCCTATGTTCTGATTTAATTAATCGATCAACTTGCTACCGGACATCTTTTTTTTTGATAATTTGCTTTTTCGCAAACAATTTCGATACTTTAAACTATATATTATGATAATAAATCCTATGACTTCTGGTTCTGGTGTTTCCACACTTGAAAAAAAAAACCTGGGGCGTATCGCTCAAATTATTGGCCCCGTACTGGACGTAGCTTTTCCTCCAGGTAAAATGCCTAATATTTACAACGCTCTAGTAGTTAAGGGTCGAGATACTGCCGGCCAACCAATTAATGTGACTTGTGAGGTACAACAATTACTAGGAAATAATCGGGTTAGGGCTGTAGCTATGAGTGCTACAGATGGTCTAACGCGAGGAATGGAAGTTATTGACACAGGAGCTCCTCTAAGCGTTCCAGTCGGTGGAGCGACTCTTGGACGAATTTTTAACGTACTGGGGGAGCCCGTTGATAATTTAGGGCCCGTAGATACTCGCACAACATCCCCTATTCATAGATCTGCGCCCGCCTTTACGCAGTTAGATACCAAATTATCTATTTTTGAAACAGGAATTAAAGTGGTAGATCTTTTAGCCCCTTATCGCCGTGGAGGAAAAATAGGACTATTTGGTGGAGCTGGGGTGGGTAAAACAGTACTCATTATGGAATTGATCAACAATATTGCAAAAGCTCATGGGGGCGTATCCGTATTTGGCGGAGTAGGTGAACGTACTCGTGAAGGAAATGATCTTTACATGGAAATGAAAGAATCCGGAGTTATCAATGAACAAAATATTGCAGAATCAAAAGTGGCTCTAGTCTACGGCCAAATGAATGAACCACCAGGAGCACGTATGAGGGTTGGGTTGACTGCCCTAACTATGGCGGAATATTTCCGAGATGTTAATGAACAAGACGTACTTCTATTTATCGACAATATTTTTCGTTTTGTTCAAGCAGGATCTGAAGTATCTGCCTTATTAGGTCGAATGCCTTCCGCTGTAGGCTATCAACCAACTCTAAGTACTGAAATGGGTTCTTTACAGGAAAGAATTACTTCTACAAAAGAAGGGTCCATAACTTCGATTCAAGCAGTTTATGTACCTGCAGACGATTTGACCGATCCCGCTCCTGCTACGACATTTGCACATTTAGACGCTACTACTGTACTATCAAGAGGATTAGCTGCGAAAGGGATTTATCCAGCGGTGGATCCATTAGATTCAACATCAACCATGCTCCAACCTCGGATCGTTGGCGAAGAACATTATGAAATTGCGCAAAGAGTTAAGCAAACCTTACAACGTTACAAAGAACTTCAGGACATTATAGCTATCCTTGGGTTGGATGAATTATCCGAAGAAGACCGCTTAACCGTAGCAAGAGCGCGAAAAATTGAGCGTTTCTTATCACAACCGTTTTTCGTAGCAGAAGTATTTACAGGCTCTCCAGGAAAATATGTTGGTCTAGCAGAAACAATTAGAGGATTTCAATTGATTCTTTCCGGAGAATTAGATGGTCTTCCTGAGCAGGCCTTTTATTTGGTAGGTAACATCGACGAAGCTACCGCGAAAGCTATGAACTTAGAAATGGAGAGCAAATTGAAGAAATGACCTTAAATCTTTGTGTACTGACTCCTAATCGAATTGTTTGGAATTCAGAAGTTAAAGAAATCATTTTATCTACTAATAGTGGTCAAATCGGCGTATTACCAAACCACGCCCCTATTGCCACAGCTGTAGATATAGGGATTTTGAGAATACGCCTTAACGACCAATGGTTAACAATGGCTCTGATGGGCGGTTTTGCTAGAATAGGCAATAATGAAATCACTGTTTTAGTAAATGATGCTGAGAAGGGTAGTGACATTGATCCACAAGAAGCTCAGCAAACTCTTGAAATAGCAGAAGCTAACTTGAAGAAAGCTGAAGGAAAGAGACAAATAATTGAAGCAAATCTAGCTCTCAGACGAGCTAGGACACGATTAGAGGCTATCAATATGATTTCATAACCGTTAGCCTAAATACTCATAATAAAAAGAAGTTCGGCTTATACACCCTATAATAAGAATCCATATATAGACGATAGTATACACATAGATTTTTTTATTTGTCATTTTTTTTTTAGGATATAAAAATTTTATAAAAAGTCTTTTAATTAATACTTTTAATCTTTTATTTTAATAATATAGAAGGTGAGTCTAAAAACTTATTAGATACCAGAATCAATGGTATCTAATAAGTTTTACCTATCTAGTAAACGGTATCTAATAAGTTTTACCTACTATTGGATTTGAACCA